ATTTTTATTTTTTTATTTTTATTTTTTTATTTTTATTTTTTTATTTTTATTTTTTTATTTTTATTTTAAATTTTTAAAATTAAATAAATATTACAAATTGAATTTTTTTCTAAAAAAGAGACATCTTCTCACTCAACAGGAAGAATGTTTCTACATTTAATGTAAATTTTTTTTTTTTTTTATTAGTAAGAATTTATATGATTGGTTTATTTATAAATTTTGCTTTACCTTTTTTTCTCCACTATAAAATTTTATATAAATTATGTATCAAAGTAACTCAATGTATAATTTTTCCGAAAGCCCATTATGGGCAAATATAGAAAAATTATATTGAGTTACTTTGAACAGGATTAGTCTATTTATAAAAGGTTAAATTACCTTACAGAAGTATATCATAACTACTTGTTTATTTTTTTAGAAAAATAAACAAGTAGTTATGATAATTTAGAAATAACTCTAATTTATTTACATTGTACTCTTATTATAAAAGAATTAAATAACCTTTATAGGATAAAGGTTATTTAATTTTTGATAACACTTTCTATAAGACAATATATATAAATTATAGTTAATTAAATATCTAATAATATAATTTATAATACTTCTATTATAGAAGTATTATAAATTATATAGTATATATAAATTATAGTTAATTAAATATCTAATAATATAATTTATAATACTTCTATAATAGAAGTATTATAAATTATATAGTATATATATAAATTATAATTAATTAAATATCTAATAATAATAATTTATAATACTTCTATAATAGAAGTATTATAAATTATATAGTATATATATAAATTATAATTAATTAAATATCTAATAGTAAAAAAAAAAAAAAGTAAAATCATTGCTTAAATATTAGTGTATATATGAATTTTATAGCTGAGGAATAGAGTTAGTTATTTATTTTTATAATAGGAATATATATTAGAATTAGTTAAGTTTGTGCCAGCATCTGCGGTTAGACTAGGAATTTGATTAGTATTTTTTAGGGTTTATGAAAGTGAGGATTTAAAGAATATTTTTGGTGAAATAATAGGTTTGAGGTTTATTGATTAGGATAATTATGATAATTTTGGTGAAAGCGGGATTAGATACCCTGTTATTTTAAATTTGTTTCCTCTAAGGATTAAAGTTAAATTTAGAAGATTTGGCGGCTGAGATAAATTAAAGGAGTTTGTTTTTTATTTGATGTGACTCATTAGGTTTTACTTGTTTTATTTAGTATACCGTCATTTAGATAGTTTGTAATTAATTAACTATTGTAAAGGGCTTAAAAAAATTAGATCAAGGTGCAGAGATAGATAAGGATAAATTAACTACAATAAGATAATATTAGACTTGTCTTTTTTAAGTTAAAATTGTAGGTGGATTTAATTGTAATTAGAGTAAGATGAAATTTATTTCAGTGTACAAATTGCCCGTCATTCTCTTTGAGACAAGTCGAAACAAAGTAGGGCTATCGGAAGTTGGACCTAAAGAATGATAATAATTCAGTTACGTTGAAGGAAACCTAGTTGGCATTCTTTATATAATTTTATTTTTGGGTTAAGAAAGAATATGTATTGTAGTACCTTTTGTATCAGGGTTGTTTAATTAGAGAAGTAATTTATATTTCTCGATATTAAGTGAATTAAATAGGTTATTATGTGTTGAATAATTATATTGATTTATTTAGTAGTGAAATTTTTTCGTAGTTGAAGGTATCTGGTTATTAATAAGAATAATAAGAAGGATAAGCTTTTTATTATGATATATTTGTAGGGCTATATAATAAATTAGGCTTAAGATTAGCTTTATTGATATTTTGTTTTAAATTTTTTATAGGACAGCAGAAAAGGAATTATTTTAAGTTAGTGATTTTATTTAATAAATAAGGTTTATTTATAATGAATGAATAAGTATTTTTTTTTTCTGTTTAATATAACTCGAGGGTTATAGAATAGTTTATCAAAAACATTTTTTTACTTGTGTAAAGTAAGGCCTGCCCGGTGTATAATTAACGGCTGCGGTATCTTGACTGTGCTAAGGTAGCATAATAATTTGTTTCTTAATTGGAAACTGGAATGAAAGGTTTTATCTATGATTTGTTTTATTCACAGAAGAGATAATTTATATTTATAGTAAAAATACTATAATAAAATAAAGTGACGATAAGACCCTATAAGCTTTATTTATATAATTGGCGGGATAAGGATTTATCTTCTATTAATTGAATGTTAAATTTGCTGGGGCAGTGACATTATTTAATTTAATGTGAGTTTTACATTGATGGATGAGCATAAGATCTTCTTATAGAGATAGCTAGGACGAGTTACTGTAGGGATAACAGCGCAATAATTTTGGAGAGGCCTTATTGATAAAATTGATTGCGACCTCGATGTTGAATTAAGATTTCTTTTTGTTGCAGAAGATATAAGAGAGGGTTTGTTCAACCTTTAAATTTTTACATGATTTGAGTTCAAATCGGTTTAAGCCAGATTGGTTTCTATCTTTTATTTATTATGTTTTGTGTAAGTACGAAAGGGACACATAAAGTTTACTATTTAGGCGGAATAGCGCGTTAAATTTAGGATTTAAATATGATTAGTGATCAGATAGTAAATATATATATATATACTACACATATATTTAGTTATTGTGTAATAAGTAGAATTGAACTGTTGGAGGTAACTCCTATTTATGTTTTCAAAACATATGTTTAAAACTTAACAGCTAGTTAGATGGCTATGAGATTATCTTGGGTTGTGGCTGCTAAAGGGTAAGTCAAGAAGTAAGTGAAATAGAGAATGGTGAGGATTTGTCCAGTTAAAACGTAAGGGTCTTCTACTGGGCAAGCTCCTACCCATGTTAGTAAAATGGTTACTCAAACTCATATTCAGAATATAAGTTTATTTCCTGGGTAGAATATAAATCTTTTGAATTTGGCTGTATAAGTAAAAGGAGTAATGTATAGAATAAGAACTGCTAATAACAAGGCGATTACTCCTCCTAGTTTGTTAGGGATTGAGCGTAGGATTGCGTAAGCGAATAGGAAGTATCATTCTGGTTGAATATGGTGAGGAGTGATAGCTGTGTTTGCTAAAGTGAAATTTTCATTGTCTCCTAAAATTAATGGGTGAAATAAACATAAATAAAAAAATAATAGAAGAATAAAAAGCATACCTGCAATGTCTTTAAGAGAGAAGTAAGGATGAAAAATGATTTTTTCAGTCTTAGATGTTAAGCCTAAGGGGTTTGATCTACCTGTTTGGTGGAGAAGAGTAATATGGATGATAACTATTATTAGAATAAGGAAAGGGATAAGAAAGTGGAAAGTAAAAAACCGTATGATTGTTGGTCTATCAACTGAAACTCCACCCCAAATTAGGCGAACAATATCTGGGCCAATATAAGGAACTTCTGAGAATAGGTTAGTGATTACCGAGGCACCTCAAAAGGATATTTGGTTTACTGGTAGGACATAACCTAGAAAAGCAGCGGCTATAGTTAATAGAAGAATAGTAACTCCGATGTTTCAGGTATGGATGAAAAGGAATGACCTGTAATATAATCCTCGTGCAATATGGGTGTATATACAGATAAAGAATAAAGAAGCGCCGTTGGCGTGAATAAATCGCGTAAATCAGTATTTGTCTGTTGTTTCTATTATGATGTTCACAAGATTGAAGGATTGCTCTATTCTTCTTGAATAGGAGGAAGCTAAAAGTAGACCGGAGATAATTTGGATAGCGAGGCAGACAAATAATAAGGAGCCTGAATTTCATAGAAAAGAGATATTATTTGGGGCTGGGAGTTGTACTAACGTGGAATCTATAATTTTAAATAAAGGTGTTTTTTTATAATATTGTGATAGCATTATTTGGCCGAACGTATAGGGCCTCCTGAAAATGAAGAGTTTTTTGTCACTATGATTATGGCAAGAAGAAGGTAGATGATTATTAGAATAGTTATAGTGAATAAAGATTTTGAGTACATTTTTATTGTTTTGATAATAGAGATTTCTCTCAAATTTGAGTCTAGAAGGCTTAGAGAGTCTGAGAGTGGAGGAGAATGAGAAGATAAAAGGAGGATTATAAAAGGTAATAGCAAAATTAGGGCTAGGGGGATTAGGTACCAATTAGAAGAAAATAACTCGTTGGAGGCAATAGAGGAGATATATACGAATACAATTATTATACCGCTTAAATAAATTATTAATAATATGAATGAGAATCAGGAAGATATAGTAAATAAGGTAATAATAAGAGCTAAAGTAATTGTTTGAAGAATAATCATTAGTGATAAGAATAAAGGGGATCTTTCTAGTAAGAATATGAGAGAAAGGATAATTGAACACAAAGAAAAGATAATATCATTTCAGAGAATAGTTAATATATAATAGTAAGTTTGGAACTTACAGAAGAGTAATCTTTTCTGAGTCTTTAGTGAGGCAATTTTAGTTTACAAGACTAATGTTTTTATTAAACTATAAAGACTGTTCTGTAAATTGATAATAGAAGGAAAATTTAGTATTATTTGGAGTAGTGAGTTATAATAAAGGCTGAATGCATGTCTACTTTATCAATGTAGGTCCTTAAATAGGTACTTTATTGTTTGCGGGGTAAGTATTTATATCTTGTATTTTGATTCATTTTCAGGCAGGCAGCGTAGTAATTATTCAAATGTAGTTGATACGGCTATTAAATATTATAAGTAATAAATATTTGTGCGAGTGCATTAAGATTTGGTTTTGAAAAAGATGTATCAAATAATGTTGGAATATTTAAAAATTGGTTTAAGTTATACTGTGCTTGTTATTTTAGTTTTGGTTAGAGTAGCGTTCGTCACATTGATAGAGCAAAAGGTTTTGGCAGGAAGACAGATCCGCGTTGGGCCTAATTATGTTGGTATATGGGGGGTGCTACAGCCTTTTTCCGATGCGGTAAAGTTATTTACAAAAGAAGGTTTATTTTTAATTAAATCTAATTTTTTAGCTTATTGGTTAAGTCCTGTAATTAGTTTAGGGTTGGCTTTGTTTTTATGGGTAATTTTTCCTTTTCTAGAAGGAGGAGTGAGTTTAAAATATGGGTTGTTGATTTTTATTTGTGTAAGAGGGGTAAGAGTATTCCCTATTTTGGGGAGAGGTTGGGCTTCTAATTGCAAGTACTCTATATTAGGAAGGTTACGCTCTGTTGCACAAATAGTTTCTTACGAGATTAGTTTGGCAATAGTTATTTTAAGTCTTGTTTGGTTATCTGGGGGGTTTAATTTGATGAACATTATTTTTAGGCAGGTTAGTATTTGGAATTTTTTTGTTTTTCCTTTGAGGTTAATTTGATTTGCTTCCAGTTTGGCTGAGACTAATCGTTCACCTTATGATTTTTCTGAGGGAGAGAGTGAGTTAGTTTCTGGGTTCAATACTGAGTATTCGGCTGGAGGGTTTGTTCTTATTTTTATAAGGGAGTATGCTAATATTTTATTTATAGGTTTGTTGTTCGTAGTTTTTTTCTTTGGGTCCTGGGTAGGAAGAAGGATAATCTTTAAGATAATGGTGGTAGTGTATATGTTTGTGTGGGTACGAGCGACTATACCTCGTTATCGGTACGATAAATTAATATATTTAGCTTGAAAGGGGTTTTTACCCGTAAGGTTACTATTATTTGTATTTTATTTGGGCCTTTTAATTTTATAAGTGCAGGGAAAGTAGAATTTATTTACAAGAGGTGATGTGTGATAAAGATAAGAATTAATGTTGATGTATGTTATATTGAGGGTAATATTTATTTTATTTAGAGGAACAGTAAGGTTTATATTAAATTATAGACACTTGTTAAATAGTCTCTTGAGTCTGGAGTTTGTTTCTAGAAGGGTATTTTTTTTAATTGTAATTAAATTTTCTGGCTTCAGGGAAGAAATTTTTTCTTTGTATTTTTTAGTAATACTGGTGTGTGAGAGTGTTTTGGGTCTCTCTTTACTTATTACTAGAGTTTATAGGTATAGCTTTGATTATATGAAGAGAATAAGAAGAGTAATATGTTAAAATTTTTTATAATTTTGTGTTTGATAATGCTTGCGAATATATGAGGAGAAAGGATTTTTATTTATATCTTATTAGGGTTTCTTTTTTTTATGAAGAGTAGAGATTATTTATTTAGTTGTGTAGAGAGGTATATGGAAGTGGATTGGGCGGGCTGAGTGTTAGTAATGTTGAGGATTTGAGTGGTTGTTTTGAGAATTATAAGAAGTATGAGTATTAAAAATAAAAGGAAATTTAATAAAATATTTATAGGGGTAAATAGGGCATTGCTTATATTTCTTATAAGTAGGTTTGTATTTTCTGATTATTTGATCTTTTATATTAGATTTGAGTGTAGGCTTATTCCTATTTTGTTAATTATTTTAGGGTGGGGATACCAGCCTGAGCGCGCTCAGGCTGGTATCTACCTTTTGTTTTACACCATTTTTGGGTCTTTCCCTTTATTCTTTTTAATTATATATATAAGAGATGCGTACGGAAGAATTTATATATACGACAGATTTAATTTGGATAGAGGAGTTTTGATTATATTAATGATATTGTTAGGGTTTCTAGTAAAATTTCCTATGTACGGGGTTCACTTGTGATTATTAAAAGCTCACGTAGAGGCTCCTGTAGCAGGGTCTATAATTTTGGCTGGGGTTTTGCTTAAGTTAGGGGGATACGGGATTTTACGGTTTTTGCCTTTATTACACTGTCAAAGGATATTTTTTATAGTGTTAGTTTGTTTTAGGATGTGAGGAGGGCTGGTAATAAGATTAATTTGCCTACGTCATATAGATATAAAACTATTAATTGCAAGATCCTCTGTAGTCCACATAAGAATGTGTATTATAGGGCTACTAATTTTTAGAGAGTGGGGTTTGAAAGGGTGTGTTATGATAATATTAGCTCACGGTATTTGTAGGTCTGGTTTGTTTTGTTTGGCTAATATGGTTTATGAACGTACAGCTAGGCGGAGTATACTGATAAGTAAAGGGATATTAAATCTAATGCCTACATTAAGGATGTTTTGATTTTTTTTAATCATAAGAAATATAGCGGCTCCTCCTAGTATTAATTTATTGAGAGAGATTATTCTGATTGTGAGATCTATTAGATGAAGGAGTTACGTTATTTTAGTTTTGGGGACCATGTCTTTTTTCAGAGGGGCTTATAGATTATTTTTATATTCTTTAAGACAGCACGGGCAATATGTTTTGAGTAATAGAAGATTAAAAATTAACAGTATAGTAGAGTATTTAGTAGTTTTTTTACATTGGGTACCTTTAAATCTTCTAATCCTAGTAGGTTGGAGTATTATCTGCTTTAATAGTTTAGATAAAATATTATATTGTGGGTATAAAGAGGCATTAGCTTGAGGCATTGAAATTAAAATTAAATATTTATAGAATTTTTTCTTTCGGCTTAATTTTAGCGAGAGGGAGTTTTTTTTTATCTTCTTTTTTGAGAATTTTTTATAGTAAAAGGGTGTTTTTAGAATGAGAGATTATGCAGTATAGGGGAAGGAATGTAGTGGTGAGATTAATTTTTGATTGGATAAGTCTAACCTTTCTAGGGGTGGTTAGATTTATTTCGACTTGTATTATGAAATATTCCTATTACTATATAGAAGGGGATAAAAATTTTTTACGGTTTGTTATAGTTTTATCTCTTTTTGTAGGATCTATAATATTTTTGATTATTAGGCCTAATCTGATTAGTCTTTTATTGGGTTGAGATGGATTAGGGCTAAGGTCTTATATTTTGATTGTGTATTATCAGAATGAGAGGTCAGCAAATGCAGGGATATTAACTATTTTAAGTAACCGGGTAGGAGATGTGATAATCCTAATTAGGGTGGGGCTTTTGAGCGGAATAGGAAGATGGAATTATTATATATTTGATATAGTTAGGGTAAGAATAGTTACTGGTATAATTTTGGTAGCGGGGATAACTAAAAGGGCTCAGATACCTTTTTCTGCTTGATTGCCTGCTGCAATGGCAGCACCCACACCTGTGTCGTCTTTAGTACATTCTTCTACTTTAGTGACAGCTGGGGTTTATTTGTTGATTCGGTTTTACCCTGTTATATCAAAATTTTATCTTTTTTGAGAAGGTCTTATGGCAATTTCTGTCATAACTATGTTTTTTGCTGGGCTAAGGGCAAATTTTGAAACAGACATAAAAAAAGTGGTAGCCCTTTCAACTTTAAGGCAGTTAGGGGTAATAATGATAATTTTGAGGGCCGGGGCGGTGGGGCTTAGATTTTTTCATCTTGTAACTCACGCTATATTTAAATCTTCTTTGTTTATATGTGTGGGCTTTATAATACATAATTTGAGTGGTAATCAGGATGGCCGAGGGATAAGAGGGTTCATACGTAGAAGGCCTGTGATAATAAGATATTTTTTGGTAGTTAATATGGCTTTGATAGGCTTTCCTTTTTTGGCGGGGTTTTACTCCAAAGATTTAATTTTGGAGTCTGTATTTATGATAAATAATAGTTATTTGTTAATTGCTAGGTTAATTTTGGGAACAGGGTTTACTTTTTCTTATAGTCTGCGGATAATATATATTGTTAGTAGAAGGGTAAGAATAGTAGGGAGACAAATGATAGTTAGGGATATAGAAAAGGACGTTTCGAGGAGGGTTTTTGGCTTGGTGAGAGCGAGGATTATTATAGGATTTGTTTGATCTTGGGTATGCTTTAGAGAAAGAGAAATAGTTATATTAAGAGTAGCGGAAAAATATAGGACTATAATAATTGGGGCTTTGTTTGGAGGAGGTATCTATTCAATTATAAACAATAATTTATGATTTATTAAAAAAGTTATCAGAGCTGGTATGGTGATGAAGATACTTTATTTGCCCGAGATTAGAGTTGATTTTTCTAGCAAGCCTTTTGTCTTTGTTGGGTCTATTTGAGATAAAAGTTTAGATAAAGGGTGGCTTGAGTTTTATGGGGGTAAAGGAGGAGAACATCTTATAATTAAAGGGAGTGGTTTACTTGAGAAGAGGCAAACGAGAGTTATAGTTATAGGGTATCTTTTGTCCAGAGTTTATTTATTGGTTATGTGTTTCATTGTAATTTATTTCGGTAGCTCAAGAAGAGTTTCACATTGAAGCTGTGAGGGTAGTTTAACTCCGTGATAAAACAGGGCATGTAGCCTATTTTCAGGCCGAAACCGAAAGTATAATACTTCTGTTTTTAAAGTTTAATTAGTTTAACTTTGAAAAAGTTATGTGTTTATTTACACCATAAAAACAGCAGGAATATTCAATTAAATCATTAACAGTGATTTACCTCTAATTTGGTTTCAGCTAAAGATGTAGTGATTCCACTATTTAAAGATTAGAAGTCTTATAATACATCTAAGGGTTAACTAGAGTATTTTTTAGTTGCAAGCTAAATGTTTTAAATAAACTATAATCCTATTTAAGTCAGGTCAATGCTCCTTGGTTTCATTCATGCAATAAACCTAGGACGAGAATTATCATAATTATTAAAGCGGAAAAATAGGATACTGCACTCAATTCAAATGAGAATAAACCTAGGGGAAGAAGAATAGCCACTTCTACATCAAAAATTAAAAATAGAATAGTGACTAAAAAGAACCGTAACGAGAAAGGAACTCGTGCTTTTTTGAAAGGGTCAAAGCCACACTCAAATGGTGATAGCTTTTCATTAGATTTATTAGTTTTTTTACCCAATATTAAAGTCATAAGAATAATAACTACTGAGATTCCTAAGGACAGGATGAAAAAGAATAAGATTAGGGGCAATAAAAGAATAAAAAATTCTTACGATCCTCATCAGTAGATAGAGACATATAAAAATAATCAAACCACGTCTACAAAATGTCAATACCAGATAGAGGCTTCTAAGCCTATATGGTGGTTTCTAGAAAAATGGGCTATATAAAGACGGGCAAGGCATACGGTCAAAAACGTAGAGCCAATGATTACATGCAAGCCGTGAAAACCCGTGGCAACAAAAAATGTAGTACCATAGACTGAATCAGCGATAGAAAAAGAGGCTTCAAAGTACTCTATAGCTTGTAAAAGAGTGAAGTAAAACCCTAAGAGAATAGTTAATGATAGGGCTTGAATAGCCTCAATATGCTTGTTTTCTAGAATAGCATGGTGAGCTCATGTAACTGTGACCCCAGAGGCTAAAAGAATGGCAGTATTTAGAAGGGGGACTTGAAAGGGATTAAAAATACTAATAGAAGTAGGGGGTCAAATATCTCCAATTTCTATCGTAGGGGATAGGCTTCTATTAAAATAAGCTCAAAAGAAAGAGAAGAAGAATAAAACTTCAGACAAAATGAATAAGGCTATTCCTCACCGTAAACCGGAAATAACTTTAAGAGTATGTAATCCTTGGAGTGTTCTTTCTCGAGATACATCTCGTCATCACTGAAAAGATGTGAGAGCAATGGTGAGGGTACCTATAAAGAATAAATTTACATTAAATAGATGAAATCACTTTACTAATCCTCTAGTTAGTATTATTGCCCCTAAGGAAGCTGTTAAGGGTCATGGTCTTTTTTCTACTAAATGATATGGGTGGTTTATATGTGAAGACATTAATTTATGGACTCTGCTGCATATAAAGTTATAAGAATACTAAATACGTAGGCTTGGATAACAGCCACTGCTATTTCTAGAAGAGATAGTAAAGTTTGTCTTAAGAACAATAAAGGCAAAGCAGTAAAAGGGGTAAAAAGGAAAGCAGAGCTTAATAAGACAATGAGTAGATGACCTGCGATTATATTCGCAGCTAGACGAACAGCTAACGTTCCTGGGCGGATAAGTCTTCTGATGGACTCGATAAACACTATAAAAGGTATTAAAATAAAAGGGGTCCCTTGAGGGATCAGGTGAATTAAAGAGTTGGAAGTGTTGTTTAACCAAGTGTAAATAAATGTACTCAATCATATGGACAAAGCTAAGGTAAGAGTGAAAGTTAGGTGTCTGGAGGCTGTGAATACGTAAGGTAATAAACCTATCGAATTATTAACTGCAATAAAGATAAAAATTGATAAAGATATAATTAAAATAAAAGGGGCCTTTTTTACAAGAGGTTTGAATTCTCTGAATAAATATTTAAATAAAAAAGAGATAATTAAGCTATATCGTGAAGGGATTACCCATAGATTAATAGGCAATAAAATAAAAATAGTTATAATGGAGAATCAGTTGGACGGGAGTAAGAATTTTGTAGAAGGGTCAAAGATTGAGAATAAATTAACTATCATTTTCAGTGAAATTTAGGTAGAGGTTCTCATAGTGTTGTATCGTTGCCTGTTTTAGTGGTCGACAAAAAAAATAGATAAGCTGCTAAAAAGTAAATCAAAAGTAAAAACAAGAAAAAGAGACCTATTCATGTGAGGGGTGCTATCTGTGGTATTAGAAAATACAAATGTAATTTTAATTTGACAAATTAATGTTATTTTTTAACTAATTTTCTCACCTGGAGAAAATCTATTATAAGTTTAAAAGACTTACACCTTTATCGGCCACCAGGCGAGTTTATTCTATTAACTCAAGCGAGGAACGATGTTATAGGGATAGCTTCAATTTTAATAGGCATAAATCTATGATTTGCACCACAGATTTCTGAACATTGGCCAAAAAATAACCCTGGACGATTAATGATAAATATGAGTTGATTAAGTCGTCCGGGGACAGCATCAGCTTTTACACCTAAAGATGGTACAGCTCAAGAGTGAATGACATCTGATGCTGTGGCGATTACACGGATTTGAGAGTGTGTAGGAAGAATTAGGGAATTGTCTGTGTCTAAGAGGCGGACAGGAGAGTCTGTAGATATATAAGAGTCAAATTCAATATTTTTAAAATCAGAATATTCATATGATCAATATCACTGATGGCCAATTGCTTTAACTGAGATGTTGGGGGAGAAAGGGTCGTCCAAGAGATAGAGGGCCTGGAGAGAAGGAAGGGCGATGGATAATAAAATAAAAACAGGGAGTATTGTTCAGACAATCTCTGTGACTTGACTTTGCAGTAGTAGCCGGTCAGTAAATTTATAGGTCGAAATAAAAATTAAATTAAGACCCACTAGAACTGTAATTATAGAGACTACGATTATAGCGAAGTCGTGGAAAAAGATTAATTGCTCTATGGAGGGAGAAGCTCTGTCTTGAAATATAAGTATTGATCATGTAGGCAATACCGAAGGGCTAGGCCATTAATAGATTTTAAATCTAGCACATTTTCTGTCACATCGGGACATATTTAATAAAGGTGTGTCTTTATAGCTGTGGTCTGCTGGGGGGTGAGGGTGGATTCACTCAACAGAAGAAGCTATATTTAAGCTAAATAAAGAGAGACGTTTGGAAATGAGAGCCTCTATTAAAAGTAAAATAAATAATATGAAAGCTACTAGAGAAATTAATGAACCAATAGATGAAACGATGTTTCAAGAAGTAAACGAGTCAGGGTAATCCGAATAACGTCGGGGTATACCCCTAAGACCAAGAAAATGTTGGGGGAAAAATGTGATATTAACTCCTAAGAATATAATTCAAAAATGAATTTTTGTTAGGTGGGGGTTCAAGGTTAAACCTGAGAATAAAGGGAATCAGTGAATAAACCCCGCAAAAATTCCAAACACTGCCCCTATAGACAGGACATAATGAAAATGAGCTACTACGTAGTATGTGTCGTGAAGAACAATGTCAATAGAGGAATTAGCCAATATGACCCCTGTTAAGCCCCCTACAGTGAATAAAAAAATAAACCCTAGGGCCCATAATAGAGAGGGAGTGAAAAAGATTTTTCCTCCTTGGAGAGTCCCTAGTCAACTAAAAACTTTAATACCAGTAGGGACAGCAATAATTATAGTGGCAGAGGTAAAGTAAGCCCGAGTGTCTACATCCATTCCTACTGTAAATATATGATGGGCTCAAACAATAAAACCTAAGATACCAATAGAAAGTATAGCGTAGATTATACCTAAAGAGCCAAAAGTCTCTTTTTTCCCTGCTTCTTGACACACAATATGAGAAATTATACCAAAAGCAGGTAGGATAAGAATGTAAACTTCTGGATGGCCAAAAAATCAAAATAGATGTTGATATAGAATAGGATCCCCTCCTCCCATAGGGTCAAAAAATGACGTGTTTAGATTTCGATCTGTCAGTAGTATGGTGATTGCTCCTGCCAAAACAGGCAGAGATAGAAGTAATAAGATAGCGGTAATAAATACTGACCAGACAAATAAAGGCATAGAGTCTATATTTATTCCGGGTGTACGTATGTTTATAACTGTGGAGATGAAGTTAATAGCCCCTAAAATAGAGGAGGCTCCGGCCAGATGGAGAGAAAAAATGGCTAGGTCCACAGAGCTTCCGCTGTGAGCTATATTGCTAGATAAAGGAGGGTAAACAGTTCAACCAGTTCCTACCCCTCTTTCTATTATACCTCTGAGCAGAAGTAAGGAGAGTGAAGGAGGTAATAATCAAAATCTTATGTTATTTATGCGAGGGAAGGCTATGTCTGGGCTTCCCAATATTAAAGGAATAAGCCAGTTTCCGAACCCTCCGATTAAAATAGGTATTACCATAAAAAAAATCATTACAAAGGCGTGAGCTGTTACTATAACATTGTATAATTGATCATCTCCAATTAGATTACCTGGAGAACTTAACTCAGAGCGGATGATAATCCTTATAGCAGTGCCTAAAGCACTTGCTCAAGCCCCCAAAATGAAATAAAGTGTACCAATATCTTTGTGGTTAGTGGAGAATATTCATCGTTGAATAATTTAAGCTTAAGAATTTTCTTTTGTAGAACTTGGAAGGCTCTTAGTTTATATAACTTAAAGCTTATCTTAAACTTAAGGGTTTCTTATAGGAGGTTTTGAAGACCTCTAGTTTACTTAACTTAAAGTTTAATATAGACATTATGAAGATAGAAGGGAAAAATAAAGCGGAAAGATTTATAAAAATAATGGTTATTTTATGATTATAGAAGTAACTATAATTGGCTACGGAGGTTTTTAAGAGTAAAACTGATAAGAATATCCGGGCGTAAAAAAATAAACTGACAAATGTTCTAGTTAACAAGAAAAATATAATAAAATACAGGTTATTTAGGAATAGAGACTGTATTACGATAAATTTTGGTACAAACCCTGAGAAAGGAGGGAGCCCGCCGATAGATATAATAGACAAGGTAATTAATGCTGAGTTATATGTTTTATTTTTTAAAAGAAGGTCATTAATTGAGTATATTTCTATAAAATGAAGAGTGAAAATTAACGAAAATAAAATAAAAGCATAAATTAAAAAGTAATTTAGTCAGACTCAATTAGAGACTAAGAAAGAGGCAAGGAGTCACGATAAATGTGAGATAGACGAGAATACTAAGATTTTTCGAAGAGATGTATGATTTAGCCCCCCTATTGAGCCGATCAATGCTGAACTTACAATAAATAGTTGTAATATATATATAAATTCTGTTGGTTTAGTCAAGAAAGATATTAGAATAAAGGGATTTACTTTTTGTAAAATTAGTAAGATGAATAAAGCCGGTCATGATAGACCATCCACAATTGAGGGTAATCATTGATGAAAAGGGGCCGCTCCTATTTTTAATATTAAAACCGATATTAGTGTAATAATAAGATAAAACTTTATAAATAAAAAAAATAATAAATAAATAGATGAAATAGTTTGAATAAGAAAATATTTAATAGCAACTTCAGTTCTATATTTGTTTAGCTTTTTCAATATGATCGGGACAAATGAGAGAAGGTTTATTTCTAACCCAATCCAAGCAAATAATCAAGAATTTGAGGAGATTGTGAAGATCACAGAAAACAATAAAAAGCTAAAAAATAATATAAAGGAAGGGTGAATAAAGATTAATTAAGAAGTGGTATCCATATTAAGTTGCAAACTTAATGAAGCAAATGCCTTAGTTATTTATCTTGGTGTAAAAAGCACATAAAATTTTGATTTTTAAGGTATAATTAGATAACCTTAGTAGTGTATAAACATAATAAGTTGTAAACTTAGAGATGCTGCGGCCTAGGTTAATGGCAACGTGGTATAAAAGGGAAAAATTCATAGACGGGTTATGAGCCCGTTAGCTTAGTTAGCTTACCTTTTA